GTACCACCGAAAGGTTTGGTCGCATACTTGAAAAATAACCCAAAAAATCAAGGGAATGCTTGGATAATTGGTTTATATAAATCCTTCCTGGTTGAGACCACACATAAGAATGACACTGCCATAAATTGACAAGATAATATTTCCACTTATTCATCAGAAGAGGGGTATTCTTCGAAGACAGAATAGATTTTCCTTGATATCTAACATAATGCATAAAAGGATCCTTGAAGAACCATAAGATGGCGGCCGGAAAATCATTAACGAAGACTTCTTCTACAGGATCTTTTTTTTTTTCATAGAAATGTATTCGCTCAAAAAAGATACCAGAAGAGGTTAATCGTAAATGAGAAGATTGATTACGAAGAAAAAGTAAAATGGATTCGTATTCACATACATGAGAATTATATAGGAGCAAGAATAATCGTGGATTACTTTTTGAAAAAATAATTTTTTTTGGAGTAATAAGACTATTCCAATTAGAATACTCGTGAAGAAAGAGTCGTAATAAATGTAAAGAAGAGGGATCTTTCACCCAATAGCGAAGGGTTTGAACCAAGATTTCCAGATGAATGGGGTAGGGTATTAGTACATCTGATACATAATTTAAATGTGGGAATTTGTCCTCTAAAAAAGGAAATATTGAATGAATTGATCGTAAATTATAAGATTTTACGATTTCTGTCGCCTCTAAGGAAGATACTAATCGTAGGGAAAACGGAATTTCCACAATGACTGCAAATCCCTCCGACATCATTTGAGAATACAAATTTGTGTTGTACCCAAAAAATTTATTTTGGTTAGAATCATTAGCGGAAATTATCAAATGATTCTGTTGATACATTCGACTAATTAAACGTTTTATAATTAGTAAACTATATTTAGTGTCATAACCTACATTATCCAACAAAATCGATCTATTTAAACCATGATCATGAGCAAGTGCATAAATATACTCCCGAAAGATAAGTGGGTATAGGAAGTCATGTTGCTGATATCTATCTAGTTCTAAATATCCTTGAAATTCTTCCATTTTTTATTTGAACAAGAAAAGAAATAGGTGATTTATTGGGTTATCAAATGATACATAGTACGATACAGTCAAAACAAGGTATTATAGTAAGAAAATACCTCGGAACAAGTAAGACTCATCAACAGACTCTCTAGCCTCTCTTTTTCCATCTAATTGATTTATGTTCATTCTAGGGTAACAAGATGGTTAGAAGTCCTTTATTTTTTCAATCCAATCGCTCTTTTGATTTTGAAAAATCTTTATCAATATACTGCCTTCTTCTACACATTTATCTCTACCCCATAATGGGTAATAGCTAATAATTAGGACTCATAAGAAATTTATAATCCACTCATGGGAAAAGTTTTTCCCGTATTAAGCACTAATATATTTTTAACGTCTAATTAGATCGGGTAATCATTCAAAAATTAAGAACAGAAGCTCATTACTTTTTGTTTCCCTATAATTGGAACCGTAGTAGGGCTCTACCCATTTATTCACTCGACCAAATTCATTTTTTTTATTACACGACAAGAATTCAAACAATTTAAATAAGGTTTTGGACCTATTCGGTAAGAATGAAATATTCTTAGAATTATCCATTGATACGACATGCTGCTTTTTCCATTCATTCCTTTCAGGATCAGTCGTGGTCTTACAAACTCTACCGATGGTATGGACGAATCTTTTGCTTCATACAAATGTGTAAAAGATGCTAGCCGCACTTAAAAGCCGAGTACTCTACCGTTGAGTTAGCAACCCAAATAAAATAATTAGAATGTGTAGATACAATCGGAATCTCAATAAAAAAAAGATTGAATTGCACAACGCAATCCAAACCAATCAAAACATTAAAATAGCAAAAATTTTTAAAATTCTAATTGATTAGATTCTGAACATAATAAAAATGAACAGATCCGATGAAAAAATTCTCAGATAAAAATAGGGATAAAGTAAAATATTTATAAATAGCTCCTTGTCTCTTATGTCATCCATTAATTCTATAGTATATATAGATTTTTATTGAGTTTAATCTTAATCAAAAAAAGACTTCTTGTATCACAGAAAATACAAGAACCCATTATTTGAATGAAATAAAAGCTATGGGACGGAGATATAAATGGATCCTTTTATCCACGATCGGATTATATTTATTTGATACACTGTTGTCAATATGAATGTTGAGAAAAGAATACAAAAGAAAAAACAATTTATAAATATAACTAACAATTCCAATTTCAATCAATTAGACAATTAGAATTATAAGAAAAAATAAGAAAACAAAAAACTAAGGACTTGTGTTGGATTGGCACTATATAAAATATTTCTATACAACACAACATTGATACAATATTGGTGGAAAAATAAATTAAGTAAAAAATGAGGTTTATTCACTAATCACTAAAATAAGCAAGTGAAATCCTTTGTGTTTTTTTATTTGTTCCTTAACTCATTGACAGTAATCTCAAAATTTTATATTTATAGACCCGATTACTTCATTTATTTATTCACTTAATCTTTTTCTATCTATTTTATATATATCAATAAAATTTATATCAATAAAATAGAAATAGATTTTTGTCGTTATAAAAGACACTCTTTTATAGTAACAATAATAAATTTAGTATGATATAGATATAATTTAGTATGATATAAATAGAACAAAAGAGGAAATAGCAAAGAAACAAAAAGGTTATACAAGGCTATATACAAATCATCCACATTTTTTTTATTTCATTAATTGAATTCTATTTGTTGATTAGGGCGAAGTTCCGTAAAAACCCCCGCCCTTTTTGAAATATCATGAACAGTTCCTGTAGGTTGAGCACCTTTTTCAAGGAAATATAGAATAGCCGGAACATTTAAATAGATTTGATTCTTTATCGGGTCATAAAAACCCACTTTACGAAGATCTCTTCCCTCTCGTCGGGATCGAACATCAATTGCAACGATTCGATAAATGGCTCATTGGGATAGATGAACAATACTCCCCCCCCCTAGAAACGTATAAGAAGTTTTCTCCTCGTACGGCTCGAGAAAATTCTAAATTATGTCTATGTATAGAATCATAATATCAAATAGATCCATAAAATCATCAAATTCATTATATTATTGATTTTAGGTTAAATACTTTTTCTTAGTCTTCCCCCCCCCAAAAAAAAAAATTATTTGTATCCTCATAACTCAAGTTGAATAACTCTCAAATAACTCAAAAGAAACCTTTTAGGTATTAAATTTATTGAGTGGTCTCTAACCCTTTTTGTCTGTCTCCTTTAGAATCTATTTTGATTCTTAAATATGATCTGGTTGTTGAGACAATTGAAAACGGTATTTCCTTGTTCCAGGATCTTTATCTTTGCCTTGAATCATTGGGTTTAGACATTACTTCGGTGATCTTTAAATCGTTTCAAAACGGCAGCAACATACCATTTTTTGTGATTTCTTTCTATCAAAGAATCGTATGAATGGTTGATTCCTACGTAATACACTTTACTTTTGATTTGATCAAAAGAGTTTTACCAATTCCAACAAAATTAACTTTAAAATTTTATCGAATTGGATCCTTTAGATTTATATATCTAAAATAGACTTACGAAGTTGTTCCAATTTATTGATCGATACTAACCTTAGATTCTTGCCCTTGAGAAATTAATCAATACGTTCTACTCGAGCTCCATCGTGTACTATTTACATGGCAACACTCTCAAAAATGAGGGTTCCAGTGGAACAGAACAAATGATGTCGAGCCAAGAGCACTTTCGTTCCTATATAATATAAAAAAGTGGTGGATGTAAGAATCCACAGCTGATCATGTCCTTCAAGTCGCACGTTGCTTTCTGCCACATCGTTTTAAACGAAGTTTTACCATAACATTCCTTCAGTTTGGAACCAGTATGTAATTGATTCAATTATGGAATCGTGAATAATCATCGGTTCGGTCGGTACATAATAATCTATACTTTTTTCTTCTATATGAAGAATGGATAATGTATGACGAAGTCTCAACAAGAATTCAATCAATTTAACCCCATTGTTTATAATTATTTTTTTAATTATAACTAACATAACATGAATAAATAAACACGAATAAACAAGTTATTTTAAATCTCTATCTTCAAGTAACGTGATAGGATAAATTCAACAATTTCACACTTCTTAGAATACCAAGAACTCATAAGAAATCATTAAAAAGATTTAATTGATTGAATAGTTTCCTACCCTATAATCATTATTTGCATAAGGTTTTACAGTAAGTACCATTCGCTTTTTATCATCATTAAGAGAAAGATAAATCCATATTGGATTAAACCATCAATGATTAATAAAAAAAAAAGACTGATGTAAGGAAAGATTGAAGATTTAGGTTGTTATTTTTTCATATTTCATATTGTAAAATCTGTAATATTTAACAAATCCAAATTTCGTTTCATATGCGTGTTATTTGAACTCGATTAAATTTGTGAAAAAGATATGATTAATAAAAAAAAAAAAGAAATAAGAATCGCATTCTATAACAATATTATACTCCTAAACGGAAGACTGGTCGAAAAGACAATCTTTATTTTGATATATTTTATTATGATATAGATTATGATATAGATATATATTTTTTTTTTTATTATAGATTAATAAAATTATAGATTAATAAAATGATTAATAAAATGATCGTGAGTCAGTTATGTTCTGGGACGGAAGGATTCGAACCTCCGAATAGCGGGACCAAAACCCGTTGCCTTACCACTTGGCCACGCCCCATTTCTAGTCGACACTAATAAACACTAATATTGGTACTGGTTGTTCGTCAACTCAAGTCTAAATATCTATTATCTATAAAATAGATTACTAGAATTTTTATACATGTAGACGTAGAATTAAACAGAATTTATTGATCATTACATATAATTCAATTAAGATATTGTATGAAAGTATGGTTTATTCTATTCTCTTTTGATTTGAGAATTGAAAGATTTTTGATTGGGTGAGTTCAAATCAAAGAAAGTTTTTTGGTCTATCTTATTTTCTTTTTATTCATTTTTCTTTTCTATGAATAATAACATATTTATAATAATAAAATAATAAAAAACTCAATTTATTAATAACTCAATCAAAATAAATAAAATACAATTATCCTCAAGAACAAAATGTTTGTTATGCTTAATATATTTAGTTTGATCTGTATCTGTCTTAATTCTGCTCTTTATTCAAGTAGTTTTTTCGTCGCCAAATTGCCCGAGGCCTACGCTTTTTTAAATCCAATCGTAGATTTTATGCCAGTAATACCCCTGTTTTTTTTTCTCTTAGCCTTTGTTTGGCAAGCTGCTGTAAGTTTTCGATGATATCTTTAATTTAATAATGTCTAGACAAATTCATGATTTATTGAAAAAAAAAAAAATTCAAAGAAAAGAATTGATAAGATCAGATAAGTCTTACACCCTCAATTCAAATATTGAAATTCTTGTACAACCGCGAAAAATCTGGATCACCCCACTTTATTTCTTGGTGTCAAAATAAAAAATCAAAATAGTAGGGTATGCGGTATAAAAACGGAGAATCTATTCTCTTTTTTACTAAAAAAAATCTTGGAGATTATGTAATGCTTACTCTCAAACTATTTGTTTACACGGTAGTGATATTCTTTGTTTCTCTCTTTATTTTCGGATTCCTGTCTAATGATCCAGGACGTAATCCTGGACGTGAAGAATAAAAGATAAGGTTTTCCTTGCTTGATTTTGAAATGTTCTTAGTAGGATTTTATCTATTACACATTTTTAACTATTAAAAATAAAAAGAGCTCGCGAAAAATTCGAAAGAAAATACCAAGTCATCAACAAAAACGGAAAGAGAGGGATTCGAACCCTCGGTACGAAAAACTCGTACAACGGATTAGCAATCCGACGCTTTAGTCCACTCAGCCATCTCTCCTCCCAATTGAAAAAGGATAATACTATGTTACATTATAAAAAATAAGGATTGAAAGAGCCCTTCATAATATTTTTTTTCATCCGAGAGTGCTTTTTAGTTCCACGGCCCGGCTAAGTACTGACCAGGCCGGGCCCGCCATTTATTGTTCCAACGAATCATAAATAATTTTTTTTTATTTGAAAACTAAAATACTTGCTTGTTATTACGATTGGAAAAATAAAAACTCATTTGATTTCTATGATATAGAATCAAATGATATCGAATCAAAGTGTCGTTTCTTATCTTAATTTTTCATATTTATTCTTTATTTTCTTTATTCCTTTTATTTTAGTAAATTAGTAAAGTAAATAAATAACAAAAAGGGAACTGTGGATTCTTGCACAATACATTTTCATGTATGTTATGGCTTAAGTAGTTTTGTCGAGACGTCTAGGTCAAAAACCTCCGGCAAAAAAACACTTGTTATTTAGTTTTAGTTATTGAAATTTAATGAATTCTCTTTTCCGAATCTCATTGGGTTCTCTGATACAACACGTAAACGCTCTAATTTTCATGATTATTTTATGATCCTATCCTTTCTTTTTACTCTTTTCACTTTTTATTACGACCCATTTTCTTGTTCGACAAAAGGTTCATTTATATACAATAATCGGATTGTAGCGGGTATAGTTTAGTGGTAAAAGTGTGATTCGTTCTATAATCCTTTATATAGTTAAGGGGTCTTTCGGTTTGATTAATATTTCATTCCGACCAAAAACTTTATTTCTTAAAAGGATTTAATCCTTTACCTCTCAATGAAAAATTCGAGGAAGAATATACATTCTCGTGATTTGTATCCAAGAATCAATTAAAAATTGAAAAATTGGATTATGAGATTACGAAACATAATTTTTTTTTTTAATTAGATCAATACTTCTAATTCAATAAGTATGAGTAAAGGATCCATGGATAAAGATAGAAAGTGGCTTTCTAATCGTAACTAAATCTTTAATTTGGAATTTGTATTACGGAAATTGAAGCAAAATGGCTATTAAACAATGACTTTGGTTTACTAGAGACATCGACAAATTGTTTTAGCTCGGTAGAAACAAAATGCTTTTCCTAAGGATTCTCTCACATAGAAATAGAGAACGAAGTAACTAGAAAGGTTGTTATAATATAATCCCCCTCTTTTCTATAGGGATCGTCTAGAAAGCGGGTTGTTCTGAATACATTCAGACAGAAAAGCTGACATAGATGTTATGGGTGGAATTTTTTTTTCGTTCATGTCTTAATATAGGAATTTATACATCTTCCATAAAGGAGCCGAATGAAACCAAAGTTTCACGTTCAGTTTTGAATTAGAGACGTTAAAAATGATGAATCAACGTCGACTATAACCCCTAGCCTTCCAAGCTAACGATGCGGGTTCGATTCCCGCTACCCGCTTTTACTTTATTTTTTTATTAAATTAATAAGAAATAAGAAAAAAATAGAATTAAATATTTTGAGATTTTTATTATTTTAGAAAAAATTTTATGAATATAATTAATGTAATGCATCATTGACTTGAATACGGAATTCCCGGA